AAATAGCGCTTGGCGCGGTTATTGCGCTTAAATCATTTTTATGGTTCCCTATTTTAGGAACCATATGAATAATGGAGAAACTCCATGAAAGGAACATTAATGATTCATATAAATCACTTAACGGGAAATGTCTCGAATAAATCCAACGAGTAACTAATAATCCTGTTATACAGAAAAAAGTGGCTATCATGCCTTTTTCTGACGGATCACATAGTCCTACGATTTCATGGACTAATAAAGTCACCAAATAAATCGTAATGACAATTGAAATGATCGAAAAAGAGATGTGAGTGAATATATGTTCTAAAGTCGCAAATATCATAAAAAAAAAATCATTAAAAAAAAGAGGGGTCCCTCAATTACGGAATGTAAATTCCGAATTAAATTCATTATAGGATCTAATGTGTCCTTTTTAGAGGATGCCGCCACTCGGACTCGAACCGAGATGCTCTAGCACTGCTTCCTAAGAGCAGCGTGTCTACCGATTTCACCATGGCGGCTTGATCGAAATAATAATAGCCCATATGATGTTCAATCGTCGAGATTGAAAGATTCAATGCAATATATTTTAGGAAACGTTAGAATCGATGAATAAAGACTCGTTCAAATGAATATTTGAACTTCAATAATCCTTAGTATCCCGGTATGGTGTCATTTTTAACAACAGGCTTTCACGTAGTATAAGTTCTTCTGGGAACAGTTGGAACTAGATGGTTATGTCCTCAGTTGAGGTCTAGAACTAAGAATTGTCCCTTTTTTATATCATTTTTTGATGATTCATTTCTCATTTATCTGATTTCATGGATCGGAAATGAAAAAAGATTCATTTTTCACTGAACAAAAGAAAATAAATAGGATTTTTTATGTATCACAATTGGATAACTACATCCAAGGGATTTCTATAAATAGTTAGATAGTTCGGTATCAAAACTGTATTAATGGTTGGGATTCTCATTGTATACATAATTCGTGTGAGGATTTACCGAACCAATTAGGTATTGGGCTGCACATAAAACAAAAGAGTTTAAATTTCTATTGGAATTCTACGTTATGTACTTTACTTATAAATAAAGTATATTCTATATAAAATAGATTGATCGATCCTACGGTCCAAACATAGGATCTATTTTGGATTAAGGAAGATTGACTTATTCTTCGTACATAAATATCGACCTAAAGGGGATCCGGGGAGTTTTTATTGATTGGGTCGAAACAAGAGGGAATCTATGTAGTGATTCGGAGAGTTACAAAGCAAAGTCTTAAAATATATATTTCAATCAATTAGTTTCAAGGATCCATTCATTTTGACTACTGTCGTTCATACTTGTTTCAGATCTTCCAAAAATCTTAATGATGTATAACTATTGGAGATACATAATCGAATAAACTTCTTCCTAAAAAAAAATCTTTTTTTTGGGGGGGGGAAATAACAACCCCCATCTCGCGAATTATCAAAATCTACTATAATGAAAAGTGAAACCTTGTATTTTGTGTTTAACTATTTCTTTTTTGTTGTTTGAAAAACAACAACAAAAAAGAAATAGTACCGTTCTTAGAACCCAATAGACAGAATAAGAATTATTCTACATACCACAACAGCCGGTTCAGTTCTATCTCATATAGATGAGTTCAAAACATTAGTTAATGTGAATTATTCATCTTATAAATCATCCAATTCATCGAGTCATGTCGATTCAGATTCTTCCAAGGCTTTATTACTTGTTTGTCGCACAAAAAAACTTTTTGAATGCCCGGTAGAAATAGATTTAGCTAAAGATAAAGCTTTTACCGCCGCCCAATATCCCTTTTTCTTCCAAATATTTCTACGAATACGCTTTTTTGAGATAGAAGTACGTTTCTTTGGAACCGCCATTTGAAAATAAAGAAGTTACTTTTATAGTTGGATGTGAAAGACATGTATTGTTCAAAATGGATCGTTCTTGCTATTCATTATCTATATTTATTCCATAGCGGATACTTCCTTCATAACATACAAAAATATAGATACGTACGCATCACATAGAGTACACTAGGGATAAAAAAAGAAATAGAAATAAAGAAAAACGATGTTATTTTCAAAGGAATTTTTTTTTGTTCCACATCTCTATTACATACAATGCCCGAAGAAAGAAGAATTCGTACTAATTTGTACCTTCATATCTTCATTCCGATCTATGTCTATGAGGTCCGCTACCATAGAAATCGAACCGGTTGTTGTTGATAAGAATCAAAAAGGGTTCCAATTCATATCTCAATCTCAGTCTATTTATATCTCGTCGTCTTACATTGAATAAATCGAAAAGCTTAAGAATCCTTACCTAATTTAAGAAAATAATAATTTAAAATTTTTCTATTAATTGATCAAGCTCGAGGATAGAGTACTCATAATTTAAATGAAAATGAGATTGGTAGTTAATCTGTTAAACCATACATTACTTGATAAAGGTAATTTTAGTAATCTCTTATTTCAGTTCTATGCGAAGTGACGAGTATCATAGGATTTCCTATAAACATAAGTTTGTTTTATTGGAATAGAAGCCAATCAATCAGTTGTACAATGAATTAATTAATGACTCCGAATAAACTAACTAAAATAACTAGTATTTTATTGGGTCGATTTATTGGCGGATTCTATGATCCATATCCCAATAGAGTACTTTTACCTTTTTTTGGTGTCATTCCTTTTCCTTACTATTTACTATATGGATATCAATCGCCGTAATAGTGGAATGATTGAAAATCTCATATTCTTTCTTTATCTTAATAAATATCTTAGTTAATAACTAAATGGTCAGTTTTAACCAGTGACTTGGTCATTTGAACAATTGTAACTTCTTGATTTAAATTTCTTTTTATTCAATACGATATTTGGGAAAGAATCGGAATAATTAAGAATTAAAAATCATATTTGAGTTCTTTTCTATCTTGATTTTTATTTATTTATTTGACTTCCGAAAGAGAGAAGAGCTGGTGAATCGGAAACAATTAATAAGAATAAAAAAAGTTTTATTTTCTTATGGAACATACATATCAATATGCATGGATCATACCTTTCGTTCCACTTCCAGTTACTATGTCAATAGGATGGGGACTTCTGCTTGTTCCGACTGCAACAAAAAATCTTCGTCGTATGTGGGCTTTTCCTAGTGTTTCATTGCTAAGTATAGTTATGGTTTTTTCGGCCGATCTGTCTATTCAGCAAATCAATGGCAGTTCTATTTATCAATTTCTATGTTCTTGGACCATCAATAATGATTTTTCTTTAGAGTTCGGCCACTTGATCGACCCACTTACTTCTATTATGTCAATACTAATCACTACTGTTGGAATCATGGTTCTTATTTATAGTGACAATTATATGTCTCATGATCAAGGATATTTGAGATTTTTTGCTTATATGAGTTTTTCCAATACTTCTATGTTGGGATTAGTTACTAGTTCCAATTTGATACAAATTCATATTTTTTGGGAACTGGTGGGAATGTGTTCGTATCTATTAATAGGTTTTTGGTTCACACGACCAATTGCAGCCAATGCTTGTCAAAAAGCGTTTGTAACTAATCGTGTAGGGGATTTTGGTTTATTATTAGGAATCTTAGGTTTTTATTGGATAACAGGTAGTTTGGAATTTCGGGATTTGTTCGAAATCTTCAATAACTTGATCCATAATAATGGGGTCAATTCTTTATTTGCTACTCTGTGTGCCTCCCTATTATTCCTTGGTGCAGTTGCTAAATCCGCACAATTTCCCCTTCATGTATGGTTACCTGATGCCATGGAGGGACCCACTCCTATTTCGGCTCTTATACATGCTGCTACTATGGTAGCAGCGGGAATTTTTCTTGTCGCTCGGCTTCTTCCCCTTTTCACAGTCATACCTTACATAATGAATCTCATTTCTTTGCTAGGTATAATAACGGTACTATTAGGAGCTACTTTAGCTCTTGCTCAAAAAGACATTAAGAGAAGTTTAGCCTATTCTACAATGTCTCAATTGGGTTATATTATGTTAGCTCTAGGGATAGGTTCTTATCGAGCTGCTTTATTCCATTTAATCACTCATGCCTATTCGAAAGCATTATTGTTTTTAGGATCCGGATCGATTATTCATTCAATGGAACCCATTGTTGGATATTCTCCAGATAAAAGTCAGAACATGGTTCTTATGGGTGGTTTAACCAAATATGTGCCAATTACAAAAACTACTTTTTTATTAGGTACACTTTCTCTTTGTGGTATTCCACCTCTTGCTTGTTTTTGGTCCAAAGATGAAATTCTTAATGATAGTTGGTTGTATTCACCGATTTTCGCGATAATAGCCTGTTCCACAGCAGGATTAACTGCATTTTATATGTTTCGGATGTATTTACTTACTTTTGAGGGGCATTTACACGTTCGGTTTCAAAATTACAGTGGCACTAAAAATAGCTCGTTCTCTTCAATATCTATATGGGGAAAAGAAGGACCGAAACCAGTTAACAAAAATGTACTTTTCTCAGTAATGAATAATAATAAAAAGGTTTCCCTTTTTTCGAAGAAGATATATCAAATTGATGGGAATATACGAAATCTGATGCGATCCTTTAGTACTCATTTTGACAATAAAGACACTTCCATGTATCCCTGTGAATCGGACAATACTATGCTATTTTCTCTACTTGTATTGGTCCTATTTACTTTGTTTGTTGGGTCCATAGGAATTCCTTTCGATCAAGTAGGAATGGATTTGGATATATTATCGAAATGGTTAACCCCATCGATAAACCTTTTACATCAAAATTCGAACTATTCTGTGGATTGGTATGAATTTGTGACAAATGCAATTTATTCAGTCAGTATAGCCTATTTCGGAATATTCATAGCGTCTCTTTTATATGGGTCTGTTTATTCATCTTTTCAGAATTTAGAATTAATTAATTCATTTGTTAAAATAGGTCCTAAGAGACTTTTCTTGGACCGAATAATAAATGTAATATACAATTGGTCATATAATCGTGGTT